AAATGATGAAATTTCGATTCCATCAATCTTTGACTGGAATCTATGAGATAGGTGGAATAAAAATTTATACTTAACTTAAATTGTCATTTTTAAGAGATACAAATGGAACGGAATTGAGAAAACAGTTCTAGAAACAGAATTGTCCCGCTTAGGCTTACTATGCTTTGGGATTTTTTTTATAATATCAAAACTGAGTCAGTTTCTTATATTATAATGTATAACGGTATTGATATTCTAATCTACTTGAAGATATCTAATCTACTTGAATATTTAATACCAGAAAACTAAAGGAATGTTGTATTGATGAACCCACCTAATGTCTTTTCTCTTCTTTTATTGCCCTCCTGTCGTCAATTGACAGTATTATTTAGGGCTCAATCAATTGACAGTATTATTTAGGGCTCAATATAATATAATTTGATTTGACTTTGATATGATTTAGGGCTCAATATAATTCCCAAATCGGACTTTGGTAAATCCTTTTTTGCATCTCCTGCTGATTCAGAGGTACGGGTTTTTGGATCCAATGCAGAACTCTTTCTGAATGAGAGAGATAAAGACGAGAAAGACCAATGAAATAAAGTTGAAAGATTTTATAGTTTAACGGTAAAGTTTGATTACCATTAACCTACAGAAAAGTTCACGAGTTTTTCGGTTTGATTCATATCCTATTCATCTTCTAAAAGTGTCCCTCGGCTGATTTATATAAGGTGGCCTTAGGCCTTAGTCCCTATTGTATTTGTATTGTGTAGTGCTTTTTGATTTCCTAAAGGTGGACGGCCCTCGGCAACTACTATTTCTAGTTTATTTATGAATAAAGGTGGCCATAGGCCCCTATGGTCCATTGGTGCCCCTATGGTCCAGTGGTTACGACCTCTCTCTTTCACGGAGAAAACGAGGGTTCAAGTCCCTCTAGGGGTATACCAAGACCATAGGAGTAGGATTTTATCAAAAGTGAAATGTATTTGTCAAGTCCGCCTGGGAGACGAAAGGAAGTTGATTATGGAACGTCTAATTAGGCGTTGGGTCGATGCCCGAGTGGTTAATGGGGACGGACTGTAAATTCGTTGACAATATGTCTACGCTGGTTCAAATCCAGCTCGGCCCAACAATTCGCCAATCTACTATCAGATGGTAGAACCCTCTTGTTCGTAAGAAATACCTGATAAGAGAGAAGAAAAAAGAATCAAAATTTTCTGCTAGATCTCTTCTTATTTCCCTGGGATTGTAGTTCAATAGGCAAGAGCACCGCCCTGTCAAGGCGGACGTTGCGGGTTCGAGCCCCGTCAGTCCCGACGGATCCAATAAGTACATCAATTCACCTCTCCATTTTATGTGAAATGAAAGAAGGGACGGACAGAGAGCATAATTTCATTCCGAGGGGGTTTCCCCTCTTTTTTTCAGGATTCTGTCGAAGAAAGAACAAACCCTAAACTAAAATGAAAATAACGAAAATAGTGACGAATAGTGAAGTTGATAGAATATTCCATCTTTTCTCCCGCGATTCATCTTTCTCATACTTCTTTGTCTTCCAAAGAAAATGGGATCATTCCAATTTACAACCAAATTCCTCTCTTTTTCCACTTCGCTTGTATTGTTTGTTGGGGTTTTGTAGTTAATGGAAACGGACGAGGATACTTCATTTGATGATTCTACCCGGAAGACCTAAGGTAGGTTATAGAAAAGAACAGAAGGATAAATAAAGGAATTTTTGATTGGTCCGGGAATCCAATCTTGGATTCGGTATGGATAAAAGATCTTCGTATGTTATACTATTCAATTCTCGACGACGAATTAATTTAATAGCTCAGATATTGTTATTCATGATATTGATCCGATTCAAGATCATCGATAGGTAATGCATTCATTGAATTGACAGGTGAAAGATTTATCATCTCTATGGGATTAAATCCCGAGTTATTGTGAAATAAAAAAAGGATGAGATTGAGATTATGGAAGTAAATATTCTTGCATTTATTGCTACTGCACTGTTCATTTTAGTTCCTACTGCTTTTCTACTTATCATTTACGTAAAAACAGTCAGTCAAAATAATTAATTACTTGAAATGAAACTTGACTTCTTAGTTCTTATCAATAGTTGAAGAAATCAAATCAAAAGGATTCTTTTTTTGCGTCTTAAATGAAATCCACGGGCTATAATGGACGGTATTCTATGAGATCCGAGAGTATGGTAAGAAAGACATTTCTTTCTTACCATACTCTCTATTAGTGTTATAGTATTGTATAAAATTGCACTTGACTTTCTAATAAAGTTGCTATACTATATTAGCTTCTATCTTCAATATATGTAGTGATTAATCCATATATGGAATTAACGTAGGACCCCATTTTCTTTCTGAAAAATTTCTTTCTTTCTGCAATAATTGTTTTACTGTTATAGAATCCATTTCTCCATTAGAATCCAATGGAATTTCGAAATGAATATATTTTGATTTGAAAATTATTGCAATTCAAATAAAAAATACGTTGCAGAACGATCTATAAAACAATTGATACCTTTCATTCCTCAACTAAATTAGTAGTGCTTCTAAAGTCCACTTCTTCCCCATACTACGAGTGAAAGGGAAAATGTAAAGACTACCATTAAAGCAGCCCAAGCGAGACTTACTATATCCATGTCAATTATGTCCCTTATCTTTATGATAGAAATATTCCATTATTGTATTGCTCACTAATAATAGTAGAATCCATGGTCCAGAGTCAAAAAGGGATTCTGGCCGAACACTATTCACCATTGATGAACCAATCAAATAAATCCATTTCTAAAAAATTCCTATATGATTTCTAATCGGGAAAGACTAAACACAAATAAAATACACAATCACGCTACAAAGGAATGTTACTAATGGAACATATAGTAATAAAAAAAGAGGTCCCATTCTTTGTTGCCTTCAAAGTAAAAATCGATCCAGTGCTATCTATTACATACTTTTATTTGCTATTTGATCTAATCTGTACCCTTTCCCGATTGTCTCTCTGAAGCAGTTGAGAGATAGTATATTATACTCTTGACGAGGGGTTTCAAAAAAAATAAGAAATTTTTCACTTTTTCTATAAAAAAGTAAATGATCCATCCAATCACAATCTAATAGTGATCCAATCTCAATCTAATAGTGATTGAATGCCTGACCACTCAGAGATTCTCGCGAGTCTATATATGTAGATTACATAAAGGACTTCCCACAACTAGTTAGCGCTGGCTATGCCAATGAAATTCAAGACCCAATCAGTAGACATTGCATTAGCAGTAATTAGGTGATTTATATTAGCAGATAAGAGATTTTGATTCGTTTGTTGATGAGGCGGCACCCGGATTTGAACTGGGGAAAAAGGATTTGCAGTCCCCCGCCTTACCACTCGGCCATGCCGCCAAAATTTATGACAAATGCGAACCATTAACTACATTAACTATTCGTAGACGGAGAATTCCTGAATGATTCTTGGATTTGAATCTAAAATTGGGTTTGCCTAATGACATAAGAAACTACAAAATATACTTAATTTATTCTTTTGAATCAAAAATCCTTCTCAATTTCCATTATAACAAAAATGATAAGTATATGTAAACCCCACAACAGAAATTCTTACACAGATACCAAATTGGGTATCTTTTTTAGAGTATGTTTCCTTTCCTATACCTCTAAATCAAGGGAATTCCTTGGAACAAAAAAAGGCCCGGCTGGGTATTGACCGGGCCAGGCCCAAAAGGCACTTCGAACAAAATAAAAGCAAGAAGGTCTTCTTTATTTATCTTTCTATTTGGATCTTTCGAGCATCTAAATGGAATTGCTAATTATATAATAACGATAAAGAATGTGAAAGAAATACTTTCTTTAATCCTTACTTGATGTGTAATGTAACATAGTAATTATCTTTTTCAATTGGGAGAGATGGCTGAGTGGACGAAAGCGGCGGATTGCTAATCCGTTGTACGAGTTATTCGTACCGAGGGTTCGAATCCCTCTCTTTCCGTTTCCGTTGATGACTTTATATTTTTTTCTTTCAAATTTCGCAAACCCCTTTTGATTTTTTCCTAGTTAAACGTATGGAATATACAAAATAAAATCTTAAGAAAATTGTAAAATCAAGCAAGAAACACGAAATTTTTATTCTTCACGTCCAGGATTACGTCCTGGATCATTGGATAGGAATCCAAAGATGAAGAGAGAAACAAAGAATATTACTACTGTGTAAACGAAAAGTTTGAGAGTAAGCATTACACAACCTCCAAGATCATTTTTTGAAAAAGAAAAACGAGAAAAGATAATAGATCCTCCATTTTTATATCACATATCCTATTTTGACACCAAGAAATGAATTCTAGAAATAGAAAAGAATGTTCAGAAATTCAAATGAAGTTGAAATTTGTAATTGTAATAAGAGTCTTTGATTACCACAAATCACTTTCATACCGACAATTAGATATTCTAAGGGCCCCTAACCTAATTAAGGTCTTTCGCCAGAAAAGGATTAGAATCGGGAAATGGGGCGAGCCAAATTGCGGCTATCCAAGAATTTCAATGTTTGAATTGAAGGTTCATATTCCCAGACTTATTTGATCTTATCAATTGTTATAATTTTTCTCGAATAAATATGAATTTTCTAGGATAGTATTCAAGATCTTATCGAAAACTTACAGCAGCTTGCCAAACAAAGGCTAAAAGAAAAAAGAACAGGGGTATAACTGGCATAACATCTACGATTGGATTCAAAAAAGCATAGGCTTCGGGCAATTTGGCAAAGAAAAGACTACTCGGATAAAGGGCAGAATTAAGACAGATCAAACTAAAGATATTAAGCATAACAGACATTTTGTTCGTCGAGATAATTGCATTTTGATTGAGTTTTTTATATAAGGAAAAATGAAGAAAGTAAGGTAGACAAAAAATCCTTCTTTTTCCGCTCAATCAAAAATCCTCCAATTCTCAAAGGAGAATAGAAGAAATCATACTTTCATACAATATCTTAATTGAATTATATGTAATGATCAATAAATTCAGTTGAATTCTAGATATACACATGTCAAAATCCTAGCACGAATCTATAATATATTCTATAAAGAAGAAGAAAGATTTTCTATAGATAGTTGGACTGGAATTGACGAACACTTAATAGCAATATTATTCTTTATTAGTATTAATGTCCAATAAAAATAGAAATGGGGCGTAGCCAAGTGGTAAGGCAACGGGTTTTGGTCCCGCTATTCGGAGGTTCGAATCCTTCCGTCCCAGAGCATATCCATTGTATCCGAATACATCTTTTTTGTTCAACAAGGTTCTGTTTCAAGGTCTAATATTGGATAGAATATTATTCTTTTTTCTTTTTTGAATGATTCTTTTCGGAATCATATCTCAGTTTTTCACAAACTGAACTAAATCGAGTTCAAATGACATGGAAATGTAACTGAATCCTTTTGTGATCCAGATAAAGATAAGATGGGACATAGATCACAGTTGCAGAAAGATTATTTAACCTCAGGTTAAACAAAATATGAAAATACATATAAAACGAGGAAGTGCTTAGCCTATAGGTATGTATTGTAGGTATGTATTGTTATCCTATTTCAGCGACAACAGTCTTTCTATTTTTGTGAAAAAGAATTTGCATCCCTAAAATATTCAAATTTAAATATTTAACAATGATATTTATTTTTATTGTTCGATCTATTTAACTTATTTGCTTGAAATCATTGACAATTCTATTTGAAAAGAAACAGAGATTTTTATTTCTTATTTTATTTCTTATGATAATCAAATGTAGCCTTTACTGTAAAAGTAAAACTTCACTGAAATAATGATGTCGAAGTAGGAAACTTTTTCAATTATCAAGATTTGTAATGATTCCTTATGGGTTGAATCTTTGGAAAGTTGGAAATGGGTCAGTCTATCTTATTGAGTTACTTGAACAGGCAAAGTCAAATAGAATTTATTTATTCGTGTTATTTCTGTTAGTTAGGTTATTTCTATATTTCGATTTCTGGATATTTCTGTTAGATTCTTTTTGAGATAGAGATTTATAGAAAAAAGTTCCGTTCATACAAAAAAAGCTCGGGTCTTGCTAAGATTTCTTCATAAAAATCTTTATTATCCATGTAGTTAATAGTTAAGAAAAAATATAAATGACTATGTCTCTGTACCGACTGAACCAATGACTATTCATGATTCCATAATTGAATCAATTCCATACTGGTTCCAAATTACAAATTAGAGGAATGTTATGGTAAAACTTCGTTTAAAACGATGTGGTAGAAAGCAACGTGCGACTTGAAGGACACGATCCGGTGTGGATTCTTATTCTTACATCCACCATTTTCTTTTATATAGGAATGAAGGTGCTCTTGGCTCGACGTTGTTTGTTCTATTCTACTAGAACCCTTCTTTTTTTATTGGGTTGTAATGTAAATAGTTCATGATGGAGCTCGAGTAGAAAGTATTTATTAATTTCTCAGGGGCAAAGATCTAGGGTTAATGCCAATCAATAAATTGGAACAACTTCGTAAGTATATCTTCGATATAGAAATCGAAAGGATCCGATTCGAGCAAATTTTCAATTCAAAAAAATTGAATTGTTGGAACCGCAAAAACTTTTTCGATCCACAGTGTATCGCGTACGAATCAACCGTCGGTATGATTCTTTGATAGAAAGAAATCGCAAAAGGGGTATGTTGCTACCATTTTGAAAAGATTAAGAAGCACCGAAGTAATGTCTAAACCCAATGATTTAAAACACAGATAAAGGATCCCAGAACAAGGAAACACCGCTTCAATTGTCTCACAGATCCGAATAAAGAATCTAAATACTAAATAGGAGACAAAGGGGGGGGTTAAAGACCACTCAATAAAAAAATATATTAATTTTCTTTAATATATTTGATAATATTCAACTTGAGTTATGAGTACAAATGATTTTTTAGTTTTCAGGAAGGAAGCTAAATAAAAATGACTATGAGTTCAATTATAGGGTAATTTCTTTTACGGATTCCTTTACTATTTATTAGAATTTTATTCTTTATTCATAGACAAAACTTCGAATCATTTTTTCTCGAGCCGTACGAGGAGAAAACTTCCTATACGGTTCTAGGGGGGGGGGTTCTTTTTCATCTACATCTATCCCGATGAGCCGTCTATCGAATCGTTGCAATTGATGTTCGATCCCGAAGAGAAGGAAGAGCTCTTCGGAAAGTAGGTTTTTATGATCCAATCAAGAATCAAACTTATTTAAACGTTCCTGCTATTCTCTATTTCCTTGAAAAAGGTGCTCAGCCCACAGGAACTGTTCAGGATATTTTAAAAAAGGCAGAGGTTTTTAAGGAACTTTGCCCTAATCAAACGAAATTAAATTAAGGAAATAAAAACTAAGGATAGGATAGTGATTTCTATATCATTTTGGATATCTTTTCTATACTATGTTTTTTTATTTCCTTCTTTTCTTGCTCTATTAGTATCTATTTCTCATTGCTTTTATAGAATCTTTTTCTAA